GGGGTGAACACCCATCCGAACAAGTAGGGTCAATAGTTCAGCATTTAGGCCGTAACATTTAGCAACAAAAAAATCTTTAACCCAACAAGTGCTCTCCGAACCAAGCTAGATAGTCTCCTATCACTAGGCTCACCAACCAACCTGGACTTTGATTCTGATTACCCCTACCGGATATCAAAACCATAAGGATTGTTTCCAGCCATGAGTTCCCATATTACATAAGCGCTCTTGGGTGGGCTGGGCCATTCCATCAAATCTTTGAGAGGGGGCCCAATCTCGTATTTGATGGTCGGCGTGGCGATAGGCTTCGCTTCTACGACTGCCTCCCCAGCCGTTGCAAAGACTGAGCGAGAACGGTAAGGGGCGCACAAAGAATGTCGTTGCGCGGGGATGCGATTAGCCAAGCTGGGGCAAACAAAGCCGTCCGGCCCCCTACCGGATTAGGAATGCGAAGGCCTTTCCTTCGAAAGGAGACCGGGGAAATAAAGAGCTATGCTATTGACCGACCCTTTCGTAGTGACTTCGAATCAAGAGTCCTATCCTTTCTTTTTTATCATTTTGTTTGAGGCGGGCCGAATAGAGAATGAAATGCAGAAATACGGGAAGAGTTCCAAACCTTTTTTTTGGTGATTAACCAAACAAAGAGGCCTAGATCTATGCCCCTTAATGAATCGAATGGTCCTTCGACCCCTTCATTTGATTCCGACGGCCGACATAGATCTCATGAGACCTGCCCACTATTACTACGAAAAAAGCCCTTCCTTTTTCCTTCGCTACTAGGAGAGTAAGCAACTTCTATTAGCGCCGGACCTTGAGTCGAATTGATCGTGTCATGTGCAACGTCCATCAATGATGGTTCATTAATGTCCATTGATTTAGACTCCTTCCCCCTTCCCAACTACGAATAAGATCGAGAGGAGCCCGAAAGCCCAAAAAAACCAAGAACGAAAACGGAAGCCTTTCGATTCACTCCCCATTCTCTCTTAAATAAAGCTCGCCCCCGAGCCCTGGGCAGGTCGGCCGGGTCTTTCCCTGTTGTTCTGTTCCCGCCACGAGAAAGACGCACAGAAGAGGTATGCCCAGCGTGCGGAGGATCCGTTGAGAGTGTGTCTGTTGTCTCGGTAGGGAACTTTACGATATTTTCCCCTATTGTATTGAATCAATAAAAAAAAAAAGGTAAGTGCTAAGGCCCTCTATGATCCAATATTGACCGGGGACGAGCCCCGACTTCCATAGGTCCTTGGTTTGACCTCCCGTAGTGGTCCTTGCTTTTAATAAAGCGGAGCGGGGCCAATTTCTCGTACTTGCTCAGTGTGCCCCCCTTTCGTCGAGTGCCCCGCCCGGTTCACTGGGCTGTTGGCCTACCAAGCACTTGCCTGCTGCTCCTGCCGCCCGCTCGGCGGGCGGAGCGCTCGTTATCCTTACTGTTTGTTTTCTATGCCGGGGCCCCCTCCCATTGCTCTAGCCATAAGCTATGGCAGCTCCAGCTCGAAACCACAGGGGCCCGCCCTGCGAGGCCAGAGTGGGCTCAGCGGTCAGCCCCCATTCGAATTACGTTACGTTAGGGGGTCTTTCGCTTTTGCCAGATCTAGAGAGATACTACGAGTCCTCCGTCCCAGATTCCATCGCCGCGGCCATCTGGTTCACCGGTACTACCAAAGAGTATCATGCTTACGTTACTACTGTTACTGAAGGTTTTCTTATCTTGGACCACGGAGACCCCGGTCGGTCGTGCTTCTGGTTTCCATTCCCATCATCATATTGATGATAAATCTCCTCGCGCTCTGCCATAAGAACTTGGAGTCCGTATCATGGTGAAGGTAAGGTAACGCTGTGATTCTTGCTCAAAAAACAGACCGAACGCGTTCGAGTTATTGGCTCGTCCAACCCGGCAGCATTCATGAGTCGCTCGTTCAACTGTCCCTCGGAGACACGGTCGAGAAGTACCATGCATGGTTGCCCCCCGTCCTTTCTTGCTCTCGGTCCCACCCAGCAAGATACGGCTCAGCCAAAAAACGTGAGCGCCCCTGCGCGAGCCTTATTTTATTAGTCAAGTCAAGCTTTGGCTCCCTAAAGACTAAAGAAATTGATAAAAAAAAGGGGGGGACTTCTGCAACGGGCTATACCACCCAAACCAACTGAGGGAAGTCGCATCCGCCCCATCGCAAGCACCTACAATGTCATGATCACATTGGTTTACCCTTTATTCTTTGGTAGTTCAACGGACGGTCGCCCCTCCAACAAGAAAAGGTAGAAATATGGAAACTTCTCTGCCATTTGGATCGGAGAATTTATTTAGGAAATCGGGTTTTAAATTTCCAGAAACCACACGATTATATAGCCAAAGGGAATACGCCGCGCCTAAAATCATCCCAAGCGCTGCTAATGTGGCTACTAAGCTATTTCTTTGGAAAGCTCCTACTGAGATGGGAAATTCCCCGATAAAGCTGCTAGTACCAGGTGAACTCATATTGGCCAAAGTGGAAGAGAAGGAAATGGTAGAGAGATTCGGCATGGTGCTCACTAACCCTCCGTAATATCTAACAAGTCGAGTCTTATGTCGGTCATATAGAACACCAACACATAGAAAAAGGGCTGAAGGAACCAGTCCATGACTTAACATCGGTGGAATGCTACCTCCAATTCCCTGTATGTTCGATAGAGCCAAAGATTCCCCCCCCCCACTGATCGGAGTACGCCGATTACCCCCCGAACCGTACAAGATAGTTACCGCCTATCATACGGCTTTCTAACTTCACTTTTTTTTTCTGGTCGTTCCGCTCTGTCGATCTAAGGTAGTATAATATATCCGATCTGTAAACCCCCGAAATGATTTACATAAAGGTTCCTGCTTTCTACCCATAGTTAGCTTGTATCTCCCCCGGTCATACTTGAGTATCACATCGTAGACCCCCACCCCAACTCTATCTTCCTTATCAGTGAACCGGAGATAGTGCATAGGTACTTTTCAATGCAGCGGGGACGAGACGACGTGACATACTACGATCACGTACAGGAGTGCTGCCCTTCGGCTCGGCAATATGGAACCTCTCAACAACTCCCGTTCCTTTATGAGGTCCTATCGGGATAGGTAGGCCCAGCCCAAGCCTTTCCCCTCCCCCCTACTTAGCGTTCCACTTGTGATCCTGGATGCAGTGCAGTGGAGGATTTTTAAAAAAGCGCCCGAATGTTCCCCCTCCCCCTCCATACATAAGACCTTCTTTATCTTTCCCCCCTCGAGAAAGAGAAAGAAGAGAAGAAAGGGTTGATTATCTTCTTAAATGTGAACGGCCCTATCTTGCATCGAAAGGTTTTTCGTGCTATACACCACGTTGAGAAAGGACCAGCCTCCTATGTACCGTACCATTTTTTTACCCGGGTCCTCCTTATGATGCTACGGACGGCTGTCCGAAGTGCAAGGGGTAAACTCGGACGAGGATAGGATTGTGCGCGCCGGGCCCTCCCTTCGGGTGTCATATTTTGGCCGAGTTTACCGTACCTCCGGCCCTTATGTTACGCGACCGTAATCTTTTTTTACGTTCCACCGCTGTTACGCCAGAAATAAAAGGTTCCACACGAGCTCCCGTTCTGCGGCGTGGTGGCAGGACCGATAGGAGATTGGCTCCGGGTGTAGATAGGGTAAAATCCGCAGGAGTCATGCAAATACATAGGCCCCTTCCCCTCTCTTTTAGATGAATGGGGTGGTTTATAACGTTCCGATCTACGGTCCCTCGGAGCGAGGGGTTAGGCAGGTAGTATGGGCCCTCTGAGTGCCAGCTATGTGTTGTGTGGCTCCCGCGAAGCGAATGAAGGGAAGCTCGAAGAGCTTACGCTTACTCTAAGCCTCTTTGATTGGTAGGCGGGCGGGCTAAGCCCCCTACTTAAGATTCCATTCATAAGGGTCATTTTCTGTTGTCGTGACGCTTTGCTTTGGTTAGGCCGACTACTAGACTACTAGAGGTTACTTCTAGCTTCTATAGGGGCCTTTCCACTTTGGTGTAGTTTTTGTTTGTATTGGTACTGAATGAACATATCAAACAAAGGCGAGCAGTATAAGCCCTTCTCCGGCCTGGGAAAAGCAGCGAACTCTAGAAGCTAGGGCGTTGTTCACCTTTTGACACGAACACTATTCCGTTCTCAGCGTAAACCCGCCTTAGAGATTGAACGGCAATAAGATAAGTCGACGTTCAATCTAAGACAGCGCTGATAGCTTGTAGTGAACAGCCCCCTTATTTACCAACCGAAAGCAGCCTTTGGTACTTAACTTAAGTAGTTAAGGTTTGGAACCCTTGCAACTATGATAGAAAGCCGTTTGCTTGTTGCCAAACCCTTCGCCTTTCTTTTGTTTTGAATCAAAGTAGGTCGCGACTGTTGTATTTTTGTTTAGTAGGTCGGGGGAAGCTACCGCTTATACGACAGCTCTGCTTCCTCGTCTTGCTTCTGGCAAAGCTTCTACTTTGCTTGCTTCTCTCGCGCTTGCTTGCGCGAAGGCTTATAAAAGAAAGTCCTTTTCGCTAGGTCCAAAAGCTTCCGTCAAAGCTTTTGATCTGATCCAACTGAAATCCCACATATCCGCTGCGCTCAATATGCGGCTACGGCTAGGCGATCATATCGTGCCATAAAACAATTTGATATGTATAGAGAGATCCCCTAGATATACAGATAGAATAGATGTTCATGGATAGACAGACATTCCATTGATTCTTAGTTTTGGGGGCTCGTCGAATCATTCATTCTTGTGGTCTCTCTTCGCCCCCCGCCCCGAAACTGATCCACAGCACAGCGCCCATTCGCTTCGCGCGCGGGAAGGCAACGAAGTTCAGTTCATGAGACCGCGGCGGAGTGGAGCAGCCGCGACACGAAGTTCCTTACCTTAGCTGGATCTCGCTGGTGCCACCTAAACGGTAAGTAGGCGACGGATGTGTTACGTTTGGAGTAGTCGTTCGTGCACCTGTCCCCAATGGAAGAATGAGTGATACGTTCCCCTGCGGATCATGGCCTTACCACTCGGTCCCCGATGGCCTGCGGGGGATTCGGTATAGCAGCTTACGCTATGTTGCGCTGCGCGTTCCCGCTGGACTGGACACGTGTTAGCTGTAGGAAGTATGGTTCCGAAAGTGACTTCGGTTCGCCAGTTCAGGCTCAACTCCTCGCTTTACGTTATAGGACCTACACTACAGGTCGGGCCGGGGCTCTGCGCTCTTTCTTTCTGTGTGGGACGATGCCGGGGAGAGAAGGGAATGCGTCGAGGTGGTGAACAGCAACAACACAACTACATTTTTTTGGCCTTTCCCTCCATCCATGAGATGAGCCCAGTGCATTGGACCGATGGATAAGAGAACTGAGCTGGCCTAAAGCTTGGGCGCTCTACGTACGATGTAGACTCCATCAGATAGATATCGATTTCTTTCTGATGGATCAAGAATAGTTGTCTTATCAATAGATAGAAATGGGAGATTTCCCCTTATTATTGATGGATTCCCTCTATTTCTTTCGATCTATCAGAACGGATCAGGCTATCTATCAATCGATTTGAAAATAGCACATCTCGCTTTTCGTTCATTTCCGCCACGCCAACATAGCAAAAAAACAATAATAAGAAGCAGGCGAAGCAGCTAGAAGCGCTCGCTTCTAGCCCTTGAATTCTTATTCACGAATGAATTGGGAAAGCCAACACAAAGATTCGATTCTGACTTCGTAGAGCCGGTGCTGCTGTTGCCTGCGCGTAGGGTGTCCCCCACTCCCGTCCCGGGGCGCTAAGGGGCTTTTGTTTTTGAAACAGACGGCAATGTTTTGCTGACGCCTTGAATCAAGCTTTTGTTGCGACATGCTATGTTTTCTCCCCCATTGCTAGTAGGTTGATGAGTCGCACGCCCGGCACACATGTTTTGGCCTTGTCTTGTGTGTCCATAACTAAAAATAGGTGACCTAACGGCCGCCGCCCGACTAAACATACCAATAGTCACCAGATTCATATGGGCTACTGAGGAGTAAGCAATGATCTTCTTAAGATCGATCTGTCTTGAAGTGGTCAAGGAAGTATATATTATAGCAATCGCGCTTGGAGTATAAATGAAAGGAGTGGAACAAAGTGTCGCTTCGGGAAACATGGGTATTGAAAATCTTAAAAACCCGTGGGTTCCCAATTTTGAAGGAATTCCTGCCAAGATGACGGATCCTGCCGTAGGTGCCTCTACATGAGCTTCGGGTAACCAAATATGAACTGGTACCATAGGCACTTTGACGGCGAAAGCGGCGAAAGAAGCAATCCATAGAAAGATTTGGCGCCGCTCACTAAATTCTGTGGTTAATGATATTTGTAAATCGGCGGTCCCTGTTTGGAAAAGAATCAACAGAATAGCTAATAGCATAAAAACAGATCCAAGTAAAGTATAAAGGAAAAACTGATATGCTGCTTTGATCTTTCTTTGTCTCGAACCCCATACCCCTATTATAATGGTAGAGTAAGGGGTGGCCCCAAAGCGGAATTTAGCGGTGGTGGTTGGTCGAAGCTCCAGTAGGTAGCCACTCCCTTCTCAGGGAACCGTACGTGAGACTTCCGCATCATACGGCTCCGCCCCGAGCTTCCGTCGTCGGCCCTTGTCATTAGACCACTATCTATGCATGTATATTAAGCCTGGACTCTCGAATCTTTTGCTTCTCGGGTGGTGGCGAACAATGCAGCTTGCGTTGCGGGAGATGCCCGCCCGTAGGGCCCGGCCCGCTTCTCGCCCGAAAGAACCGCTCACTAGCTAGCCGGACTAGTGGGGGCCCTATCTGGAGACATACTGAAAACCATGCCCTTCGAACCGAACGCAACGCCCGTCTTCCAAATCCAAAAAAGGGCTCGTTGGGAAGAAAGATGGAGTGCCGCCTGTAGAGCACATGTAACGCACAGTCGGGTTGCTCACGCAGTGGATCTCTCTCTAGATATCTAGAGAGAGAGATGTGAAAGTAATAGCCTTTATGGCCGCCCCCCGACTTACGGCTTGACGCTACTACTACTGTGATGTGAGCGGTTCAAATGGGTTTGTTTTTTCCTATTTATCCAGGCCGGAACTTGTATGCAGCACTTATACGAAGGTGCATGCATAAAGGTTTGGAACTCGTTTCTTATCTGAATCTTAAAGACAGGACCCTATTCTCGTCTCGAACCCTCTACCGAGCTTAACCCTGCCCGCATTTCCTTTTTTTAAGGGGCAAAAGAAATGTCTCCACCTGCTGCCAACAGTCTTTCTTCGGAATTATACTGAACGGGTCGATCCTCCCCTCCCGTTTGTTTTAGCAACTTGTCCTAAGGTCTCCTCACCAAGAGCTCCCCGGCGACGACAGAGGAACCAACCCGCCCGCTGTGGCGGGGCGGCTTTTTTTTTTCACAATAAGACCTGGACGATTATCCCTACCCTCGGTAGCTTACGAGTTTACGTCCATCCCTGGTTGGGTACAGTTTCCTTTCGATTTCTCCCTTGTAGCCGTTACCCGAATTCGCGCAAGTGTGTC